ATAAATAATCGCCAACAAGAATTTGGTTCTTTTTACGTACTTGATATCGATAAATCTGCGAATCTAGAAATTCATTTCGGCCAATTGAACCTTCTCGAACTGTTTCTTTTTAAGAACCAAAAAGATTTGTGCCAAAATAACAGATGCCAAGAAGAACAAAAGTCCTTGGACACGTAATGGATCTTGAAGTACTATTTCTGCATCTCCCTGACCAAATCCGCCTACATTAGGATTACTCGTTAATGGTTGATCAAATTTGATAGATTCGCCCTCGGAAACAAGAAGTTCTGGTCCGGGAGGGATAATATCAACCACTTGACGTCCCTCTGACGCATCCGTTATGGTTATCTCATACCCCCCTTTTTCTTTTCGTATGATTTTGCTTACTATACCTGCTGCTGTAGCATTATAAACTGTATTGTTACTCTTGTTGCCGTCGGGATAAATCTGACCCCTTCCCCTGTTCCCGCCTACGTATATAGGATATTTTAAGAAGTGAACATCCTTCTTAGTAGCAGGGTCCGGGGAAAGAATAGGGAAGGTTATTTCACTATATTTTTTACCAGGGACAGGGCCTACCACAAGAATATTTGTTTTATTGGGGCGATAGCTCTGAAAAGACAAATTGCCAATCTTTTCTTTCATCTCAGGAGAAATACGATCGGGAGGGGCTAATTCAAACCCCTCCGGTAAAATAAGAACAGCCCCGACGTTCAACCCCCCTTTTTTACCATTAGCAAGAACCTGTTTCAGTTGCATATCATAAGGAATTCGAACAACTGCTTCAAATACAGTATCAGGAAGTACCGCTTGTGGAACCTCAATTTCCACGGGCTTATTAGCTAAATGGCAATTGGCACATACAATACGCCCAGTCGCTTCTCGTGGATTTTCATAACCCTGCTGTGCAAAAATGGGATATGCACTTGAAATGGACGTCCGAGTTAAGATATATATCATGAGCGATACGGAAATAGATCGAGTAATCTGTTTCTTTAGCCAAGAAAAAGCATTTCTAGTTTGCATGGTCCAATCATTGATCGCGAAAATTTCTACAATAAATTGGGTAGGTCGCTAGTATAGTTCCCTAGCCACGATTCTGCTATTTGCTGGAATAATCTAGGATGAATCTTCCCGATGGTTAGAAATAGGAAGAGTAAATATGATTTTCAATACTTTGCTTATGTACAACTACAAAGTACCAAGCATTCTAATTGGATTAGATTAATATCAATGGATCTTTTATCATTCAGTTATTGAATCATAAATCAGTAAAATTGACGGAGACAGACTAGTTAAATAACGGAAAAGCCAATATTTAAAACATGTATCAAAAATTACTGGAAGGATGCAAACAAGAATAGTTATAGTTTGCTCATTCGCAACAACTCCAACCTCGTTATAGATAGAGCGTATAGCGAATTCCCAACCTGGGGGTGAATGATATCCGAGAAAAAACTCAGTTACTAGAAGAAGACACAAAGCTTTTGCTGTGTCACTTAAGTTATATAGGAATTCCTGAGCCCAAGAGTTAAGAATAACAAGTTTTTCCTTACCCAAAATTGAATACCCGCTTAGAATACCAAACCAGATGATATTTGTTGAGAAGTGCAAAATCGTATCCATACGATTCTCATTTTGTATCGTGATTAATTGGATCGTTTCTTTATGGATTCCTATCCCAAACTCTTCGAGATGTGTTTCCGAGTATTCCTTGATCATTTCGTCCAAGAAGAGGAGTTCCTCTAATTCTCTGAATTTTTCTAGAAGACTCTTTTCTTGAATATTATTCAAGACAATTTGGGATTGCCCAGTATTCCACCAATTAGTAACCCAAGATTCCAGACATTTATTAACTGAGAAAGAAATCCACCAGGGCAAAAATACTATAGATGCAAGATAGAAAAGAGGAGTGAATGCTTTCTTTTTTGCCATTTTTTCGTCTGTAAATTGTTAATCAACCCATTCGTACACTCTATGCGATCGAATATTTCTTACACACATGAGTTTTATACAAGGTATCGAACTTATGAATCTATTTTCTTTGTGATTTTGTGGTTAGTCTTTGAATCTAGAAAGAATACAGAAATAGGCTAAGAATTCACTTCGAATGAAGAAATTTAGAATATTGTTTCCTGATATCTCAATTGGTCAAATTAAAAATAAAGTGTATCCTTTCGATGAATGATCGAAAGAACCACTTTAAGTAATGAATATTATTCAGATTTTGAGACGAAAGAACTCCTTTGCTATCAAAATATCCAATATTTAGAAAAAATTTCACTGATTACCCATAGTCAGGAATAGAATAATTGAGGGAAAGATATTAGGATGATCAAAAAAAAATGACTGGCAAAGGATAAATTGGCTAGTTCTCAGTATTTAATTAAGAAATCCAATTGTTGGTCATTAAAGAATACAAAAGAAAGAATTTAAAATTTACAAGATACGATCTATCTGGATCTAAAGTGTCAATTCCAACAAATATTGAACTAAAAAAAATTCTTGCTTTCGAAATGGTTTGCCGTCTGAGATGAATCTATTATTTCGATTTGTTATTTGTTATTGAATTGCGTGCGCATAAAGACCATAAAACGCATAAAGACCATAAAAAGAGTTTCGTTTTATGGTTCTTTCATATACGTTTTCTTTAATTGAATGAACGTTCTGATTCTCAATTTATCAAAATACTTCAATTGGTACACGCAAGAAATAGGCTAATTCAGCAGCCTTTTGTTCAATTTCTCGTGGAGTCAAATTCTCATCAGTACGGGTCAAGGGAATGGACCCCTGGCCTCGGATGTCCATATAAAGAACACGACGAGCATAAATACCCTCTTTAACTTCTATTCTAACGGACTGAATATCTTTTATAAGGAATCGGAGGAATATGCGACGATTTTTTCCCGGAAATCCCCAACGAAAAATACAGACTATTCCTTCCTTTCTATCGAATCGATCATAACCACTACCTACATTCCAGGAAATTGTGCACCACAAATAAGAGCTAATAAAGAGACCCGCAATTCCGTAGAAAGACATCACGATTCCTTGTGGAAAAAAAATGATTTGCTGAGGCGGAAAAAAAGATAGCAAATTTCTACCAAGATAACTGGAAGTTCCAACTAATAAGAAGCCTAATGAACCTAAAAAAAGGATCAAGGCCCAGCAGAAATTACTTATTTTTCGAGACCCCGTTATAAGTTCTATCCATATATCGTCTGATCGCCAAGTCATACTTTACTCGATTGCATTTTATTGGAATTGAGATAATACCCCAGAGAAATTTGACTTTACTTTTTTGTTTCCGAAGTAACTCTCATCAACTAGCACTAGTTTGAGGTGAACTAGCACTAGTTTGATGTCAACCTTTAGGAGTAATTCATCAAATTGGTTAAATCTAAAATAATAACATACTCTTTATTTAATACGATCCCACTATACATATCGATATACATATAGATTCACCGACTACATTTCAGCCATCCAGAGATCCTGATCTATTTGAAAATTGCTAGAATTGATATATCCATATATCATGTTTCTGCGGGCATAAGAGTTTTTTCCTTTATGTTCGGTGGAAATCACATGTTATACTATATTCCAATAAATAGATATCCGTGTTATGATACAAGTCCACGTTTTCAAAAAAAAAATGGATGAGATTGGGTCCCAGCGGATCTAAACAATCTTGTTTTTTTGAACATGAAGAAATAAAGAAGCCATTGCAATTGCCGGAAAGACTAGGCCTACTAACGGCACAAAAATAGATGGAAGGTTCAAATTTGTCATAGAAGGGGTACCTCGATTTACTATTTGTATCTGTTATTATGTTATTATATAAATAAAGATATCTTGTAATAATTATAATTAAATTAAGAATTTGAATTCTAATTAGATAATATTTATTATTAATAGAATTTGAAGAATTTAAAATTCTTAGTATAGATCGAAGTATCGATATATCTAAATCTAACTGAGTACGTATAATAAGAATAAGTGCAAAGAATGTAGAACTGTAGAACTAAATAAATGGACTTATTCATCTCCTCCATGAGAAAGATATGTATGATAATGATAATAAACTTTATTATTTTTCTTCATTTCTTTGTCTTTTGTTCTTGTCTTCTAATTTTCTAAAAATAGATAAAGAGTTTTTTACCGATTATCGAAGGATTCGTTCGAATCCGACCCAACATGGATTTTTAGCTAAAATGGTTTTTCGGTAGATAGAGAAAGATACAAAACTCTATTATCTATATTTAAATTTCAAATTATATACCTAAGACAAGACCAAATTCGTTTTATTTTACTAATTTCACGAACGGAAGAACTCACTCTTGGTGATAAAGGTTTCTTGATTCGTAATCAGGAATATAGGTCAAAAAAAGAGTTATCCTCAACTTTCGTTTTGATTCTTTCTACAATTCGATCTTCTATCACCAAAGAAAAGGCCATTATTATCTTATTTACTTTGATTCCGATAAACTAACTACTTTTTGCTACAAACACAAAAAAAAATAATTGAACTTAGTGCTCTACTTGATTTTGCTTGACTTTTGATTCAAAGGAAAAAAGGCGTGGAGCTTAAATAACTCACTCAGAACGCTTTTTAAAAGATTACGTGGTACAATTAGGTCGAATAAACCCTTCTGGAATAAGTATTCAGCTGCTTGTGAACCTTCGGGTACTGTTTTATTCAATGTTTGTTCAATTACTCTTTTACCTGCAAATGCAATGTAGGCATTGGGTTCGGCAATAATGATATCCCCCAACATACCAAAACTAGCTGTCACTCCACCAGTTGTCGGAGATGTAAGGATTGATACATAAAATAATTTTTTATTTAATTGATAATCATATAAAGCAGACGATATTTTAGCCATTTGCATCAAGCTCAAACTTCCTTCCTGCATGCGCGCCCCCCCAGAAGCACACACTATAATAAGAGGTAAATTTTGATTGGCAGCGTGTTCAATCAAACGGGTGATTTTCTCTCC